GTCAACGTAGCTTAAGTCTAAAGCGAGGCACTGAAAATGCCTAAACGAATCATAAAGATTCCGCAGACACACAGGTCTGGTCCTAGCCTTACTATTAATTTATAACAAAATTACACATGCAAGTATCAGCACACCAGTGAGAATGCCCTCTAACTCTTGTTGATCAAAAGGAGCAAGCATCAAGCACACTCAGCCTCTGCAGTAGCTCATAACGCTTTGCTCAACCACACCCCCACGGGATACAGCAGTGATAAAAATTAAGCAATAAGCGAAAGCTTGACTAAGTTATGTTATCATAAGGGTTGGTAAATTTCGTGCCAGCAACCGCGGTCATACGATTAACCCAAACTAATAGTTATCGGCGTAAAGCGTGTTTAAGACATTCAAACAATAAAGTTAAACCCTTACTACGCTGTAAAAAGCCTCAGTAAGACCACAAACTCTTCAACGAAAGTGACTTTAAGTAGTCTGACTACACGATAGCTAGGACCCAAACTGGGATTAGATACCCCACTATGCCTAGCCTTAAACTAAAACAGTTCACAAACAAAACCGTTCGCCAGAGTACTACTAGCAACAGCTTAAAACTCAAAGGACTTGGCGGTGCTTTACATCCCCCTAGAGGAGCCTGTTCTATAATCGATAAACCCCGATATACCTCACCACTCCTTGCTAATACAGCCTATATACCGCCATCTTCAGCAGACCCTAATAAGGCACCACAGTGAGCACAATAATACACATAAAAACGTTAGGTCAAGGTGTAGCTTATGGAGTGGAAAGAAATGGGCTACATTTTCTAACAAAGAACACACACAAACCTTAATGAAACAACTTAAGACTAAGGTGGATTTAGTAGTAAGCTAAAAATAGAGAGTTTAGCTGAACCCGGCCATAAAGCACGCACACACCGCCCGTCACCCTCTTCAATTACAAATGCCACAAAACCAAAACATATTAAATCAGTAGCAACAATATAAGAAGAGACAAGTCGTAACAAGGTAAGCATACTGGAAAGTGTGCTTGGATAACCAAAGTGTAGCTTACAAACAAAGCATCTGGCTTACACCCAGAAGACTTCAGATAACCTGACCACTTTGAACCAGACCTAGCCCCAAACCCACAATAACACTACTACCACACAAGAGTAAATCAAAACATTCACCAAACATCATCTAAAGTATAGGAGATAGAAATTTTAGTAGGGCGCTATAGAAAAAGTACCGCAAGGGAAAGATGAAAGATCCACTAACAGTAAAAAACAGCAAAGACTAACACTTTTACCTTTTGCATAATGAATTAACTAGACTAATTTTGGCAAAGTGAACTTTAGTCAAAAACCCCGAAACCAGACGAGCTACTTATAGACAGTAATCAGTACCAACTCGTCTATGTAGCAAAATAGTGAGAAGATCTATAAGTAGAGGTGAAAGACCTACCGAGCCTGGTGATAGCTGGTTGCCCAGAACAGAATTTTAGTTCGACTTAAAACTTATCTCAAGAACCACACCTTAATCCTACTATAAGTTTTAAATATAGTCAATAGAGGTACAGCTCTATTGAAACGGGTATTAAACCCGCACAGGAGAGTAAGCCGCTAAAACAATTACATAGTTGGCCTAAAAGCAGCCACCAATAAAGAAAGCGTTAAAGCTCAACAACAAAACAACTACAAATACCAATAACCAGTGCCACCTCCCAACCTAACACTGGGCCAATCTATAACATAGAAGAGATAATGTTAATATAAGTAACAAGAATATTTTCTCCGTGCATAAGTGTATATCACACCGGATAAACCACTGATAGTTAACAAATAGGCACTAAACCCCCACTAAATAATAACAATGCCACACACCTTGTTAATCCAACACAGGTATGCATAATTAACGGAAAGATTTAAAGGAATAGAAGGAACTCGGCAAACACGAATCCCGCCTGTTTACCAAAAACATCACCTCTAGCATTACAATTATTAGAGGCACCGCCTGCCCAGTGACACACGTTCAACGGCCGCGGTACCCTGACCGTGCAAAGGTAGCATAATCACTTGTTCTCTAATTAAGGACCCGTATGAATGGCTAAACGAGGTTTCTACTGTCTCCTATTCCCCATCAGTAAAATTGACCTTCCCGTGAAGAGGCGGGAATAGTCCTATAAGACGAGAAGACCCTGTGGAGCTTAAATTAACTAGATCAACGACACAAACATACTAATCAACAGACACAAAACAAAATGATCTGAACTATTAATTTTGGTTGGGGTGACCTCGGAGCACAACAAAACCTCCGAACGACAGCGCCAAGACAAACTAGTCAAAGCCCATAACGAAACCAATTGATCCAAAAATTGACCAACGAAACCAGTTACCCCAGGGATAACAGCGCAATCCTATTCCAGAGCCCATATCAACAATAGGGTTTACGACCTCGATGTTGGATCAGGACATCCAAATGGTGCAGCCGCTATTAAAGGTTCGTTTGTTCAACGATTAAAGTCCTACGTGATCTGAGTTCAGACCGGAGCAATCCAGGTCGGTTTCTATCTATAACCAATTTCTCCCAGTACGAAAGGACAAGAGAAATAAGGCCAACTTTACAAGAAGCGCCTTACACCAAAATAGATGAAATAATCTCAACCTAGAAAGAACACTACACAACCATAGTCCTAAACCAGGACCCAGTTAAGATGGCAGAGACAGGTAATTGCATAAGACTTAAACCTTTATAACCAGAGGTTCAAATCCTCTTCTTAACATAATGCATTTAATCAATATTCTATGCCTAATTATCCCAATTCTCCTAGCAGTAGCCTTCCTAACACTACTAGAGCGAAAAATCCTAGGTTACATACAACTACGTAAAGGCCCCAACATTGTAGGGCCATACGGACTACTACAACCAATCGCAGATGCTATCAAACTATTCATCAAAGAACCATTACGACCAGCCACATCATCAAAACTTATATTTACCCTAGCACCCACACTAGCACTAACTCTGGCACTCTCACTCTGAATTCCCATCCCCATACCCTACCCACTAGTTAACCTAAACCTAGGAGTACTCTTCATCCTAGCCATATCAAGCCTGGCAGTATACTCGATCCTATGATCAGGATGAGCATCAAACTCCAAATACGCCCTCATCGGGGCCCTTCGAGCAGTAGCACAAACAATCTCATATGAAGTAACCCTTGCCATCATCTTACTATCAATCATAATAACAAATGGCTCATTCACTCTATCCAATCTAACAACAACACAAGAACACATATGACTGATCCTCCCCCTCTGACCACTAGCAATAATATGATTTATTTCAACACTAGCTGAAACCAACCGCGCCCCCTTCGATTTAACAGAAGGAGAATCAGAACTAGTGTCCGGGTTCAATGTCGAGTACGCAGCAGGGCCATTTGCCCTGTTCTTTCTAGCTGAATACGCCAATATCATTATAATAAATGCACTAACAGCTATTCTATTCTTTGGCGCACTACACAACCCAATGTTCCCAGAGCTACACACCCTGAACCTAATTACAAAAACCCTAATTCTCACCATAACATTCTTATGAGTTCGAGCATCCTACCCACGATTCCGCTACGATCAACTAATACACCTCTTATGAAAAAGCTTCCTCCCACTCACACTAGCCCTGTGCATATTTCACGTATCAGCCCCAGCAACATTCGCAGGAGTACCCCCACACATATAGGAATATGTCTGACAAAAGAATTACTTTGATAGAGTAAATCATAGAGGTTCAAACCCTCTTATTCCTAGAGTCGCAGGATTTGAACCTCCACCTGAGAACTCAAAAATCTCCGTGCTACCATGTTACACCACACTCTAAGTAAGGTCAGCTAATAAAGCTATCGGGCCCATACCCCGAAAATGTAGGTTCATAACCTTCCCGTACTAATAAACCCCTTAATCTTCATTATTATCATATCCACCCTGATCCTAGGAACAATAGTCACCATAATTAGCTCCCACTGGTTACTAATCTGAATAGGCCTAGAAATAAACATATTTTCAATAATTCCCATTATCATAATCAAATCTCACCCTCGATCAACAGAAGCTGCCACCAAATATTTCATAACACAAGCAACAGCATCCATACTTCTAATAATAGGCGTAGTCATCAACCTGTATTACTCAGGACAATGAACAATTATAAATTCACTCAACCCAATCACATCATATATAATAACCATTGCACTGGCCATAAAACTAGGCCTAGCTCCTTTCCACTTCTGAGTACCAGAAGTTACACAAGGCACCCAACTAGCATCAGGGATGATCCTCCTCACATGACAAAAGCTAGCCCCAATGACAATCCTCTACCAAATCCACTCGTCCTTAAACCTAAACCTAACATTAACCCTGGCCATCCTGTCAATCCTGATTGGAGGATGGGGAGGACTAAACCAAACCCAACTACGAAAAATCATAGCCTACTCATCCATCGCACACATAGGATGAATAACAGCCATCATTATATACAATACCTCACTAATAATACTAAACCTAGTAATCTACCTAATAATAACAATTACAATATTTGCTATTTTTATTAACTCCACATCAACGACCACCTTATCCCTATCCCTTATATGAAATAACACACCAATCCTGACAACAATACTTCTAACAACCCTACTATCACTCGGAGGACTCCCTCCACTATCAGGCTTTACACCAAAATGGATAATTATTCAAGAAATAACGAAAAACAACATACTTCTTCTACCAACAATAATAGCCATCCTAGCCCTACTAAACCTCTACTTCTACATACGACTTATCTACTCAACATCACTAACCATATTCCCAACAACTAACAACACCAAAATAAAATGAAAATACAAGACACAAAAATTCATCCCCCTCTCACCAACACTAATCACACTCTCCACAATGCTAATCCCCCTTACACCAATAATATTAATCTTAAACTAGGGATTTAGGTTAAACAAGACCAAGAGCCTTCAAAGCCCTCAGCAAGTAAAGTTACTTAATCCCTGACATAAGGACTGCAAGATCTATCCCACATCTCCTGAACGCAAATCAGACACTTTAGTTAAGCTAAATCCTCCCTAGACTGGTGGGCTCCGACCCCACGAAATTTTAGTTAACAGCTAAATACCATAATCTCCTGGCTTCAATCTACCACCCTGCCTTCAACAATAAAACTTAAAAGCCCTGGCAGAGTTTACAGCTGCTTCTCTGAACTTGCAATTCAAATAGTCTTCAAGGCTTATTCAATGGCAAAAAAAGGACTTTACCTTTGTCTTTAGATTTACAGTCTAATGCTTACTCAGCCATTTTACCCATGTTCATCACCCGCTGACTATTTTCAACAAACCACAAAGATATTGGAACCCTATACTTACTATTTGGCGCCTGAGCTGGTATAGTGGGCACCGCCCTGAGCCTACTAATTCGCGCCGAACTAGGTCAGCCAGGCACACTACTAGGAGATGACCAAATCTACAATGTAATCGTCACCGCCCATGCATTCGTCATAATTTTCTTTATAGTAATACCAATCATGATCGGGGGCTTCGGAAACTGACTGGTCCCATTAATAATTGGTGCACCTGACATAGCCTTCCCACGAATAAATAACATAAGCTTCTGACTACTACCTCCCTCATTCCTACTTCTTTTAGCCTCCTCCATAGTAGAAGCCGGAGCGGGAACAGGCTGAACAGTTTACCCGCCACTAGCAGGAAACCTGGCCCACGCAGGAGCATCCGTAGACCTAACGATCTTCTCCCTCCATCTTGCAGGAATCTCATCCATCCTAGGAGCCATCAACTTCATCACCACTATCATCAACATAAAACCCCCTGCAATAACACAATACCAAACACCATTATTCGTATGATCAGTACTAGTAACAGCAGTCCTACTACTACTATCCCTCCCAGTCCTAGCTGCTGGTATTACCATACTCCTAACAGACCGAAACCTTAACACCACATTCTTCGACCCAGCAGGAGGAGGAGACCCGATCCTATACCAACACCTATTCTGATTCTTCGGCCACCCGGAAGTATATATCCTAATTCTACCAGGATTCGGCATGATCTCACACATTGTCACGTACTACTCAGGAAAAAAAGAACCATTTGGTTATATAGGCATAGTTTGAGCCATAATATCTATTGGCTTCCTAGGGTTTATCGTCTGAGCCCACCACATATTCACAGTAGGCATAGACGTGGACACACGAGCCTACTTCACATCTGCCACAATAATTATCGCCATCCCAACAGGAGTAAAAGTGTTTAGCTGACTAGCGACTCTGCACGGCGGCAACATCAAATGATCCCCAGCAATACTCTGAGCCCTAGGATTCATCTTTTTATTCACAGTAGGAGGTCTAACAGGAATTGTTCTAGCCAACTCATCCCTAGACATTGTACTACACGACACATACTATGTAGTAGCCCACTTCCACTACGTATTGTCCATAGGAGCTGTATTTGCTATCATAGGGGGATTTGTCCACTGATTCCCATTATTCTCGGGCTATACTCTAAACCTAACATGAGCCAAAATTCACTTCATCATCATATTTGTAGGTGTGAACCTAACGTTCTTCCCCCAACACTTCCTAGGCCTGTCCGGAATGCCACGACGATACTCAGACTACCCCGATGCATACACAATATGAAACACTGTATCCTCAATAGGCTCATTCATCTCACTAACAGCAGTAATACTAATAATCTTCATAATCTGAGAAGCATTTGCATCAAAACGAGAAGTAGACGTAGTAGAACTAACACCTACTAACATCGAATGACTTCACGGATGTCCCCCACCATACCACACATTCGAGGAACCTGCCTTCGTAAAAGTTTAACCAAGAAAGGAAGGAATCGAACCCCCAAAAACCGGTTTCAAGCCAGTTCCATAACCTTTATGACTCTCTCAATAAGGTATTAATAAAACAATTATATAACTTTGTCAAAGTTAAATTATAGGTTAAAACCCTTTATACCTTTATGCCCTACCCATTACAACTAGGATTCCAAGACGCAACATCTCCAATCATAGAAGAACTACTACACTTCCACGACCACACATTAATAATCGTATTCCTTATTAGCTCATTAGTTCTTTACATTATCACTCTAATATTAACAACAAAACTAACCCACACAAGCACAATAGATGCACAAGAAGTAGAAACAGTATGAACAATCTTACCCGCCATCATTCTAATCTTAATCGCACTGCCATCACTACGAATCCTATACATAATAGACGAAATCAACAACCCACTACTAACCATTAAAGCCATAGGTCACCAGTGATACTGAAGCTACGAATACACAGACTACGAAGACCTAAACTTCGACTCCTACATAATCCCAACATCAGACCTCAAACCAGGAGAACTACGACTACTAGAAGTTGACAACCGGCTCGTCCTACCAATAGAACTATCAATCCGTATGCTAATCTCATCGGAAGACGTACTACACTCATGAGCCGTGCCATCCCTAGGACTAAAAACAGACGCAATCCCAGGACGCCTAAACCAAGCCACACTAATGGCCACACGACCAGGATTATACTACGGCCAATGCTCAGAAATTTGCGGATCAAACCACAGCTTCATACCTATTGTACTTGAACTAGTCCCCCTAAAACACTTCGAAGACTGATCAACATCAATACTCTAATTTCCTTGAGATGCTATAATAGCATTAACCTTTTAAGTTAAAGACTGAGAGTGTAATAAATCTCTCCTCAATGAATGCCCCAACTAGACACATCTACATGATTCATTACAATCACATCAATACTACTATCACTATTCATTCTAATACAACTAAAATTTACTACCTTCAGCTCCTTCTCACCCCCACAACCAACAACAATAGAAAAAACAAAACACCTAACCCCTTGAGAAACAAAATGAACGAAAACCTATTTGCCTCATTCGCTACCCCTACCATAATAGGCTTACCAATCGTCACACTAATTATCATATTCCCAAGTATTCTCTTCCCCTCCCCCAAACGAATAATTCCCAACCGAGTAACAGCAATCCAACAATGACTAGTCAACACAATCATAAAACAAATAATGAACATCCACAATAACAAAGGACGTACATGGGCCCTCATACTAGTCTCCCTCATTACATTCATCGGCACCACTAACCTGCTAGGCTTACTACCACACACCTTCACCCCCACCACACAACTCTCTATAAACCTAGCTATAGCTATTCCACTATGAGCAGGTACAGTAGTAATGGGCTTCCGACACAAAACCAAAGCATCACTGGCACATTTCCTACCACAAGGCACACCAATTCCACTAATCCCCATACTAATCATTATTGAAACTATCAGCCTATTTATTCAACCAATAGCTCTAGCTGTCCGACTTACAGCAAACATCACAGCAGGCCACCTGTTAATCCACCTGATTGGAAGTGCCACATTAGCTTTAATATCAATCAGCCCAACAACAGCCTCAATCACATTCATCATCCTAATCCTACTAACAATTCTAGAATTCGCAGTAGCCCTAATCCAAGCATATGTATTCACACTACTAGTAAGCCTGTACTTACACGACAACACCTAATGACCCACCAGACACATGCTTACCACATAGTAAACCCAAGCCCTTGACCCCTAACAGGGGCCCTATCAGCCCTACTAATAACATCAGGTCTAATCATATGATTCCACTTTAACTCCTCCCTACTACTAATACTAGGCTTAACCACTAACTTCCTAACCATGTACCAATGATGACGAGACATCATTCGAGAAAGCACATTCCAAGGCCACCACACAACCATTGTACAAAAAGGTCTACGATATGGCATGATCTTATTTATCGTATCCGAAGTCTTCTTTTTCGCAGGTTTCTTCTGAGCCTTCTACCACTCAAGCCTAGCACCAACCCCAGAACTAGGAGGCTGCTGACCACCAACAGGAATTAACCCACTAAACCCCCTAGAAGTACCCCTACTAAACACCTCAATCCTCCTTGCCTCAGGAGTATCAATCACATGAGCCCACCACAGCCTAATAGAAGGCCACCGAAAACACATACTACAAGCCCTATTCATTACCATTGCCCTGGGCGTATACTTCACCCTTCTACAAGCCTCAGAATACTACGAAGCACCATTCACAATTTCCGACGGCATCTACGGCTCCACATTCTTCGTAGCCACCGGATTCCACGGATTACACGTAATTATCGGCTCATCCTTCCTAATCGTCTGCTTCATACGTCAATTAAAATACCACTTCACATCCAGCCATCACTTCGGATTCGAAGCTGCAGCTTGATACTGACACTTCGTAGACGTAGTCTGACTATTCCTATACGTATCCATCTATTGATGAGGATCATGCTCCATTAGTATTAAACAGTACAGTTGACTTCCAATCAACCAGATTCGGTACAAACCCGAAATGGAACAATAAACATTATAATCACATTATTTGTCAACATATCCTTAGCCTCCCTACTAGTTCTTATTGCATTCTGACTACCTCAACTAAACACCTACACAGAGAAATCGAGCCCATACGAATGTGGATTTGACCCAATAGGATCAGCCCGACTACCTTTCTCCATAAAATTCTTCCTAGTAGCCATCACATTCTTGCTATTTGACCTAGAAATTGCTCTACTTCTCCCTCTACCTTGAGCCACACAAGCAAACACTATAACACCTATGCTAACAACAGCCCTAGTATTAATTCTACTCCTAGCCCTAGGACTAGCCTACGAATGATTACAAAAAGGACTAGAATGAAACGAATACGGTAACTAGTTTAACACAAAACAATTGATTTCGACTCAATAGACTATGATTAATCTCATAGCTACCATATGCCATCAATCTACCTAAATATTATTATAGCATTCTCCATCGCCATAATAGGGGTACTAGTATACCGCTCACATATAATATCATCCCTACTATGCCTAGAAGGCATAATATTATCCCTATTCATCCTAAGTACCCTTATAATCTTAAGCATACACTTTACAATAGCTATAATAATACCAATTATCCTGATAGTATTCGCCGCATGCGAAGCAGCAGTAGGACTAGCCCTACTAGTTATAGTCTCCAATACATATGGCCTAGATCACGTACAAAACCTCAACCTCCTACAATGCTAAAACTAATCATACCAACTATTATACTTATCCCCTTAACATGACTATCAAAAAACACCATAATCTGAATCAACTCAACCACCCATAGCATTTTAATTAGCCTGATTAGCCTTTCCATGCTTTTCCAAACAACAGACTCCAACACAAACTTCTCACTAATATTTTTTGCCGATCCCCTATCAACACCGCTCATCATCCTAACAACATGACTTCTACCACTAATAATCATTGCTAGCCAGTCCCACCTCGCCAAAGAAACAACAACCCGCAAAAAACTATACATCTCCATACTAGTCACCCTCCAAGCACTCCTAATCATAACATTCTCTGCCACAGAGCTGATCCTATTTTACATCTTATTTGAAGCCACATTAATCCCAACTCTCATCATCATCACACGATGAGGCAACCAAACAGAACGACTAAACGCAGGCTTCTACTTCCTATTTTACACACTAGCAGGGTCCCTCCCCCTCTTAGTGATCTTATTACACATACAAAACACAACAGGCTCACTAAATATACTACTCATCCACTACTTCCCCCAAACACTCATACACTCCTGAACGACCAAATTTATATGACTAGCATGCATAATAGCATTCATAGTAAAAATACCCCTATATGGCCTGCACCTCTGACTACCAAAAGCACACGTAGAAGCACCAATCGCAGGATCAATAGTTCTAGCCGCTATCCTACTAAAACTTGGCGGCTATGGCATAATACGAATCACAATAATCCTAGAACCAACAACAACATACATAGCCTACCCATTCATAATACTTTCCCTATGAGGCATGGTAATAACAAGTGCAATCTGTCTACGACAAACAGACCTAAAATCACTAATCGCATACTCATCCGTAAGCCACATAGCCCTAGTAATCATGGCCATCCTAATCCAAACACCCTGAAGCTACATAGGCGCAACAGCCCTAATAATCGCCCACGGCCTCACATCATCAATACTATTCTGCCTAGCAAACACCAATTACGAACGAACCCACAGCCGCACCATAATTCTAGCCCGAGGACTACAAACACTACTACCCTTAATAGCCTCTTGATGACTACTAGCTAGCCTAACTAACCTAGCCCTACCCCCTACAATCAACCTAATAGGAGAACTACTAGTAACAGTAACAACATTCAAATGGTCCAACTTAACCATCCTAGCCCTAGGTCTAAACATATTAATCACAGCCCTATACTCCTTGTACATACTCATCACTACTCAACGAGGCAAATTCACCTACCACACCCAATCAATTAAACCCTCATCCACCCGAGAAAACACCCTGATACTAATACACCTACTACCAATCATCTTACTATCGATCAACCCAAAAATTATCCTCGGCCCCCTATACTGTGGACATAGTTTACCCAAAACCCTAGATTGTGAATCTAGCAACAGAATGTCAAAAATTCTTGTTCACCAAGAAAGAATTGCAAGAACTGCTAACTCTCGCCCCCGTATTTAAAAATATGGCTTTCTTACTTTTATAGGATAACAGTAATCCACTGGTCTTAGGAACCAGAAACTTGGTGCAAATCCAAATAAAAGTAATTAACCTGACTACACCATTAACTATTATAACCCTAACCATTCTCACCATCCCAATCATAACGTCCTACACAAACAAGTACAAAACCAAGTCATACCCCCACCACGTTACAACAACTGTCTCCTATGCATTCATAACAAGTACAATCCCAACTATAACATTCCTACTATCAAACCAAGACTCCTACATCTCCAACTGACACTGAGTAACAATGCAGACCATAAAACTATCACTTAGCTTTAAACTAGACTTCTTCTCAATCATATTTATCTCCGTAGCCCTATTCGTAACTTGATCAATTATAGAATTCTCACTATGATATATACACTCAGACCCATACATCAACCGATTCTTCAAATACCTGCTATTATTCCTAATCACAATAATAATCCTAGTAACAGCAAACAACATATTCCAACTTTTCATCGGATGAGAAGGAGTAGGAATCATATCATTCCTACTTATTGGCTGATGGTACGGACGAACAGACGCCAACACCGCAGCTCTCCAAGCAGTTTTATATAACCGAATCGGAGACATCGGCTTCATTATAACTATAGCATGGCTCCTCCTACATCTAAACTCATGGGATCTCCAACAAATCTTCATGCTCAAACCAAACAACTTCCTCCCGCTATTAGGACTACTAGTAGCAGCAGCAGGAAAATCAGCCCAATTCGGCCTACACCCATGACTTCCTTCAGCTATAGAAGGTCCCACACCTGTCTCAGCACTACTCCACTCAAGTACCATAGTCGTAGCAGGAATCTTCCTACTAGTGCGCTTCCACCCGCTAATACAAAACAACCCGACTATTTTAACAATGACCCTCTGCCTGGGCGCCATCACCACCCTATTTACCGCAATCTGCGCCCTAACACAAAACGATATTAAAAAAATCATCGCCTTCTCAACCTCCAGCCAACTAGGCCTTATAATAGTAACTATTGGAATCAACCAACCCCACCTAGCCTTCCTGCACATTTGTACACATGCCTTTTTCAAAGCAATACTATTCATGTGCTCCGGATCAATCATCCACAGCCTAAACAACGAACAAGACATTCGAAAAATAGGCGGACTACTAAAAACTATACCATTCACCTCATCATGCCTAATAATCGGAAGCCTTGCACTAACAGGCATACCATTCCTAACAGGCTTCTACTCAAAAGACCTAATCATTGAAGCAGCCAACACATCCTACTCAAACGCCTGAGCCCTCTTAATCACCTTACTTGCCACCTCATTCACAGCTATGTACAGTACACGACTAATCTACTTTTCCTCACTAGGACCACCACGATACCCGCCCCTAATCATTATCAATGAAAACAACCCGAACCTCCTAAAACCAATCAAACGCCTAGCCCTAGGAAGCATCTTCGCAGGATTCCTAATATCCAACTACATCCCACCCCTAATCACACCACAAACAACCATACCATACCACATTAAACTCTCAGCGCTAGCCGTGACAATTCTAGGGTTCATACTCGCCATAGAACTAAGTAACATCACACTAAACCTTAAATCAGAATATCCCACCCCTCTTCACTCATTCTCCTCCCTACTAGGATACTACCCAAACATTACACATCGAGCAGCCCCTTACTACATCCTAATAATAAGTCAAAACCTAGCCTCCCTAACAGACATTATCTGACTAGAAAAAATAGCCCCAAAAAGCTTATCACAAATACAACTTTCAGCCTCCATAATCACATCTAACCAAAAAGGACTAATCAAACTATACTTCCTCTCATTTATTATGTCCATAACACTAGCCGTCCTACTAATTATCTAACGACCACGAGTAATCTCAATCACAATAAAAATACTCACAAATAAAGACCACCCAGCTAAGATCACCAACCATCCCCCATAACTATATAACGCAGACCCACCAGCATAATCCTCACGAACAATATCCACCCCACACCCCCCTAAAATAACCCAATCCTCTATATCCTTTAAACTACAAGAAACCAACCCCACCTCACCATCAACAACCATTCAAATAATCGCCACAACCTCCACCAACAATCCAACGAACAGCCCACCCAAAATAACCGCATTTGAACCCCAGGCTTCAGGGTACTCCTCAGTAGCCATAGCAGTAGTATAACCAAACACCACCAACATACCACCTAAGTAGACCAAAAAGACTATCAACCCTAAAAACGACCCCCCTAAACCCATAACAATACCACAACCCGCCCCTCCACCAACAATTAACCCCAGCCCCCCATAGATAGGAGACGGCTTTGAAGAAAAACCAACAAAGCTAATCACAAAAATTACACTTAATAAAAAAACTATATATATCATCATGTTCCAGCATGGGACTAACCACGACCAATGATATGAAAAACCATCGTTGTAAATTCAACTACAAGAACTAATGACCAACATCCGCAAAACCCACCCGCTCCTAAAAATTATTAACCAATCATTCATCGACCTACCTGCACCAACAAGCATCTCAGCGTGATGAAACTTCGGTTCACTACTAGGCATCTGCTTAGCAATACAAATCCTTACAGGCCTCTTCCTAGCAATACACTATACATCTGACACTATAACAGCCTTCTCATCTGTAACCCACATCTGCCGAGACGTAAACTACGGTTGACTAATTCGATACTTACATGCCAACGGAGCATCCCTATTCTTCATATGCCTATATCTTCATATCGGCCGAGGCTTGTACTACGGCTCATACACATTCCTAGAAACCTGAAACATTGGAATCATCTTACTCTTTACCGTCATAGCCACAGCGTTTATAGGCTACGTCCTACCATGAGGACAAATATCATTCTGAGGGGCCACAGTAATCACCAACTTACTATCCGCCATCCCCTACATTGGAACCGACCTGGTAGAGTGAATCTGGGGCGGCTTCTCAGTAGACAAAGCAACACTAACACGCTTCTTCGCCTTCCACTTTATTCTACCATTTATTATCACAGCACTTGTAGCAATCCACCTCTTATTTCTACACGAAACAGGATCAAACAACCCCACAGGAATCCCATCAAACATAGATACAATCCCATTCCACCCGTACTACACAATCAAAGACATCCTAGGACTAATCCTTATAATCCTACTTCTAATAACACTTGTCCTATTCTACCCAGACCTACTAGGAGACCCAGACAACTACACCCCAGCAAACCCACTCAACACCCCGCCCCACATCAAACCAGAGTGGTATTTTCTATTTGCCTACGCAATTCTACGATCCATCCCAAACAAACTAGGAGGCGTCCTAGCCCTAATTTGCTCAATCCTAGTCCTTGCTATTATCCCACTGCTTCACACAGCAAAACAACGAAGCCTCATATTTCGACCAATCAGCCAATGCCTATTCTGACTCCTAGCAGCAAACCTAATGATCCTCACATGGATCGGAGGCCAACCAGTTGAACACCCATTCATTATCATCGGACAACTAGCATCCATCTCATACTTCACAATCATCTTAGTCCTCATACCAATCGCAGGCCTAATCGAGAATAAACTCATAAAATGAAGACGTCCTAGTAGTATAAACATTACCATGGTCTTGTAAACCATAAATGAAGAACCTCTACTTCCTAAGACAACTCAAGGAGGAAGCACTATACCAACCCCACCATCAACTCCCAAAGCTGACATTCTAATTAAACTACTCCTTGAACAATAAAATTACACCACGCATAACAAACATAGCGCCTCATCAGCGCTATGTAATTCGTGCATACATCTATCTACCCCATACATATCATCTATATACTAAATACTATTAATATTACATAATACATTCTATGTATAATCGTACATACATCTCTCTTCCCCATGCAGATCACCACCCACAAAAACCTACAGCCGAACATAACGAATACCAAGTTCCCATCGTACACTGATCACCTCCAACCAAAATTCTATCTCACCAACTCCCGAGAAACCAGCAACCCGCCAGGCAGGTATACCTCTGCTTGCTCTGAGCCCATCAACCGTGGGGGTTTCTAATAGTGAAACTTTATCTGGCATCTGGTTCTTTCTTCAGGGCCATCTCACCTAAAACCGTCCACTCATTCCCCTTAAATAAGACATCTCGATGGACTTATGCCATATTAAACCGTGACCTTGCATCCCCTTATCTGTCATACATTTGGTACCTTTTTTTTTTGGGGGGGGGAAATCGCACCGACTCACCTATGGCCTACGCCGGCCTCGACGCAGTCAATTATATTGTAGCTGGACTTCGCAATGCATATCATTTACCCGCATGAATTTATACATGGTGTTATTCAGTCAATGGTTACGGGACATAAAAATTTTTACGCCTTTCGCGCACACGCATACGCACACGCACACGCATACGCATACGCATACGCATACGCATACGCATACGCATACGCACACGCACACGCATACGCATACGCATACGCATACGCGCAATTTATCATATACATTTTTCTCTTGCCAAACCCCCCCCTACCCCCCCCTTGCAAACAAGCCAGAATTAAACGCTACCTTAAACCTTGTCAAACCCCAAAAACAAGGCAGCAACATAAAAACCACACAGCTCAGCAAGTATTTTACACACATCGTACACATACTAAACCACCCAAACCCCCAATAAACAAATTACTTCACCACAACTTTTCACTAGAAAAATAGGAATAAATTCATACATTTAAATTTTATCGTAATTTTTTTTTAATTTTTTTTTCACTAGAAAAATAGGAATAAATTCATACATTTAAATTTTATCGTAATTTTTTTTTAATTTTTTTTTCACTAGAAAAATAGGAATAAATTCATATACATTTTAAACCTTACAGCCATTTTTCCTCCACCAAAAAACACAAGTCAAAATTACACA